ATAAATAATATTAAAAGCATTAAGTGGATGCCTTGGCATTAATTTAATTTTTAGGACGTAAAAAATGCGAAAAGCTATATAAAATAATACTTTATTTTGAAATATAGATTTCCTAAAGAAAACTTTTTCTTTGTGAAAATTTTAAAAACAGTGAATTGAAATATCTAAGTAACTGTTAAAAAAATCAAACGAGATTCCGTTAGTAATGACGAATGAAAATGGAAATTAGGTTTATAAGGATAAAAAAAATTATTTGAAAAATTTTGAAAAATTTACTTAAAAAGGTGAAAGTCCTGTAAAATAATTATTATTTTTATAATAGTAAAAAGAGGTATGTGTAATCTTTTTTGAATATTGGGGAACCACCCTCAAAACCTTTTAAAAATTGATGATCGATAGTGAACAAGTACTGTAAAGGAAAGGTGAAAAAGAACTTTTGAGTTTGAAATAATTCTGAAACTTAATGTTAACAATCAATTGGAACTTTTTAAAAAAGTGACAGTGTACCTTTTGCATAATGGGCCAGCAAGTTTATTTTTATAGCAAGCTTAATTTAATAAAGTAGGCGTAGATAAATCAAGTTTTAAAAAGCTTTTAGTTATATAAATAAGACCCGAAACTGAGTGATCTAACCATGAACAGATTGAAAAATAGGTAAAACTATTTGGAGGATCGAACTCACATATGTGGCAAAATATGGAGATGATTTGTGGTTAGGAGTGAAAGGCTAATCAAACTCAGAGATAGCTGGTTTTCCGCGAAATCTATTGAAGTAGAGCATTTAAAATCTTTTTTTGGGGTAGAGCACTCGTTGAGCTAGGGGGCGTAAAAACTTACTGAATTCTTGGAAACTCCGAATACAAAAAAACGTAATTTAAATAGACAGACATTAGGCGCTAAGGTCTTTTGTCAAGAGGGAAACAGCCCAGATTGATCGCTAAGGTCTCTAAATAATATTCTAAGTGAAAAAGGAAGTGAAAAAATTATTACAACCAGTAGGTAGGCTTGGAAGCAGCCATCCTTTAAAGAAAGCGTAATAGCTCATTGGTCTAGTTTTTTTGCGCCTAAAATGTATCGAGACTTAAGAAATTTACCGAAGCGGCAAGTTTTATTTTTATATAAAACGGTAGCGGAACATTCTGTATGTTAATAAAGATATATTGTGAAATATGTTGAAGATATCAGAAAAGAAAATGCTGGCATTAGTAACAAAAAATAACGTTTATGAATCGTTATCACCGTAAATCCAAGGGTTTCTATGTTAAAATGTATTGCATAGAGTGAAACGGCCCCTAAGAAAGATTTGACGAAAGCAAATTTTGATGGGATAATTTTTAAATTAAATTTTTTTAAAAAAGTGACAAAAATTTTGAATTTTTCAGGAAATAGCTTTTTTAATTAAAAACCGTACCCTAAACCAACACAGGTGGATAGGTCGAGTAGACTAAGGTGAATGAGAAAACTATATTGAAGGAACTCGGCAAAATGACTTTGTAACTTCGGGATAAAAAGTACCTATTTATTTTAATTAATTTAAAATATGATTAATAATTAGAATCCGTTTTACGTATTTTTAATATATATTATTTTAAATTTTTAAATAAGTAGGTGTCACAAAATAGGGGGTTGCGACTGTTTAATAAAAACTTAGGACTCTGCTAAATGGTAACATGATGTATAGGGTCTGACACCTGCCCGGTGCTGGAAGATAAAAAGGAAATGTTTGCGCATTAAATGGAAGTCCCAGTAAACGGCGGCCGTAACTCTGACGGTCCTAAGGTAGCGAAATTCCTTGTCGGGTAAGTTCCGACCTGCATGAATGGTGTAACGACATCCCCGCTGTCTCCAATATAGACTCAGTGAATTTGAAATATCCGTGAAGATGCGGATTCTCTATAGTTAGACGGAAAGACCCCGTGAACCTTTACTACATCTTTATATTGTTATTTTATTTAATATGTGTAGTATAAGTGGTAATCTTTTAGACCTTTATGCTAGTAAATTGTTTAGATATCTTTGAAATACCACTCTTATTAAAATAAATAACTAATATTTTTATAAATAGACAGTGTATGGTTGGTAGTTTGACTGGGGCGGTCACCTCCTAAAGAGTAACGGAGGTGTACAAAGGTAAGCTCAAATTGGGTAATAGTATCAATTGTAGAATATAATGGTAAAAGCTTGCTTGACTGTAAGATAGACATATCAAACAGGGACGAAAGTCGGTCATAGTGATCCGATAATTCTTTGTGGAAAGATTATCGCTCAACGGATAAAAGGTACTCCGGGGATAACAGGCTGATGACTCCTAAGAGCTCCTATCGACGGAGTCGTTTGGCACCTCGATGTCGACTCATCACATCCTGGAGCTGAAGAAGGTTCCAAGGGTTCGGCTGTTCGCCGATTAAAGTGGTACGTGAGTTGGGTTTAGAACGTCGTGAGACAGTTTGGTTCCTATCTTCTATAGATATTTTGAAAAATGAAAGAATCTAACTCTAGTACGAGAGGACCGAGAAGGGTAAATCTCTGGTGTATCGGTTGTTGAAAGGCATCGCCGAGTAGCTAAATTTATTTTGGATAATTACTGAAAGCATCTAAGTAAGAAACCATTCTTAAAAATTTTTCATATTAAAACTGTAAAAGATGATTACATTGATAGGTTTTAAGTGTAAGTATTGTAAAATATTGAGCTTAAAAATACTAAAAGTTTAAAAAATTAAAATATAAATATTTCTTTGTAGCTCAATGGTAGAGCAAATGGCTGTTAACCATTAGGTTGTAGGTTCAAATCCTATCAAAGAAGTTTTATATTTTAGGTCGAATAGCCAAGTTAGGTTTAAGGCAATAGTTTGCTAAACTATCAGTTAATTTATTAACTCGTGGGTTCAAATCCCACTTCGACTTATTTTATTAATTATTAATATAAAATGATGTAGTTTAATGGTAGAGCGTGGGAATCATAATCCTAATGTTGTAGGTTCAAATCCTACCATCATTATTACTGCTTACATCAAAAATATTATCTTTAAACGGAGGATAGCATAGTCTGGCTAATGCATCTGTTTTGGGAACAGAAGATCAAAGGTTCAAATCCTTTTCTTCCGAAAATAGGTAATAAGATGAGATAGAGTAATAGGTTAACTTATCAGGCTCATAATCTGACGATGTAGGTTCAAGTCCTACTCTCATCATTATAATATAATCTATGATTCAAATTCAAACTAAACTAAAAGTAAACGATAATAGTGGTATTAAAATAGGACAATGTATAAAAATTTATAAAAAAAAAGTTGGAAAAATTGGTGATACAATTTTAATTTCCGCAAAAAAATTACGTTTAAATCAAAAAAAAAAAATTAAAATAGTTAAAGGTGATTTATTTAAAGCTTTAATTATCCATACAAAATATCAAAAAAAAAGTACAATAGGTAATATGGTAAAATTTGATAAAAATTGTATAATTATTTTAAATAATCAAAATAAACCTTTAGGGACACGTATATTTGGCCCAATTACATTTGAATTTAGAAAACAAAAAAATTTTAAAATATTATCATTAGCTTCAAATATTTTATAAAAATCTATGGAAAAAAATTTACAAAATCATTTTAAAAATATTACTATATACGACCTTTTAACAAAATTAAATTTTAAAAATATATTTGAAATTCCGAAAATCACTAAAATTTGTTTAAATATTGGTTTTAAAGATGCAAATATTGAAAAAAAAAAATTAATTAATATAATTTTACTTTTAAAATTAATAACAAATCAAAAACCAATAATAACTAAATCAAAAAAAAATAATATTTTTTTAAAAATTAAAAAAAATTCAATTATAGGTTGTAAAATAACTTTAAGAAAAAAAAATATTTTTAATTTTTTAGAAAAACTTTTAATTTTTATTTTACCAAATATAATTAAAATTAATTTTAATTTAAAAAATAAAAACATTTTAAATTTTCAAATTCAAAATGTTTTATATTTTTTTGAATTAAAAACTGAATTTTTAAAATTTAAAAATATTCCTCCAATAGATGTATCTATTCATACAAATGCAAAAAATAATAATGAATTATTTTTATTATTAAATTCACTTTTTATAATAAAAAAATAAATTATTATTGCAAAAATAGCTCAACGGTAGAGTATAACCTTGCCAAGGTTAATGTTGAGGGTTCAAATCCCTTTTTTTGCTTTTTATATAAATAAATGGACCCAAAGGCAGTATTTGGTATTTCCATTTATTAAGTTAATAGGGGATAATAAAAGAATTGACATTTATTTGTGATTATAGATTAATTGGTAAATCCTTTATCTTCCAAGTAAATATTGTGGGTTCAAATCCCACTAATCACATTTTAATTAAATATAATAATAAAGGAGAAATGGCTGAGTGGTTAAAAGCGGCAGACTGTAAATTTGTTGAAGTAATTTCTACGTAGGTTCAAATCCTACTTTCTCCAATCTAAATATTCAAAAAAAATAAAAATGTTTTATTTTTTTTAAATAAATTTGAGAATATGAAAATGAATATTCATTAAATCTATATCAAGAAATTTTTTATATGTTAATAGTTTTAATTTTAAAATATTTAATTATATAACTTATAAATTTTTTAATAAAAAATTATTAGTACTTATTTAGCAGTAGTGGGGGAATTTATAGATTATATTAATCCATTAAAAAAATAAAAATCTATATTTTGCTATTGATGATACTATTAAGATTAAATTTAGAATTATTAAAATAAAAAATTATTATTATATTTCTAAAAAATAAAAAAATTCAATCCTTTAAGACAATTTTAAAGTAAAAATTAATATAAGAATGTTACATTATTAAATTTTTAAATATTTGTTATTTTAAAAATTAATATTAAATAATTAATATTAAATTTAAATAGAGTTTGATCCTGGCTCAGAATAAATGCTATCGGTATGCTTAACACATGCAAGTTGAATGTTTTAAAAACATAGCGAACGGGTGAGTAACACGTGAATTATCTACCTTTTAATTCAGAATAATTATTTGTATAAAAATACTGAATAAATAAATTAAAGTTTTTAACGTTAAAAGATGAGTTTGCGCAAGATTATGGTAGTTGGTAGTTTAATAGACTACCAAGCCTATTATCTTTAGCTGGTTTGAAAGAATGATCAGCCACATTGGGACTGAGACACGGCCCAAACTTTTTTAAAGGCAGCAGTGGGGAATTTTAGACAATGAGCGGAAGCTTGATCTAGCAATACCGAGTGAGTGATGAAGGCTAATTAGGTTGTAAAGCTCTTTCATTAAGGAGGAAAATGACAGTACTTAAAAAAGAAGTTCCGGCTAATACCCGTGCCAGCAGCCGCGGTAATACGGGAGGAGCGAGCATTATTCGGAATGATTAGGCGTAAAGGGTTTGTAGGTGGTTTTTTAAGTTGAAAGAAACAAATTAAAGCTCAACTTTATACATTTTTTCAAAACTAATAAACTGGAGTATAAATAGAGGATAATGGAATTTCTATTGGAGTGATAAAATACGTTGATAATAGAAGGAAGACCTATGGCGAAGGCAATTATCTGGGTATATACTGACACTGAGAAACGAAAGTTTGGGTAGCGAACGGGATTAGATACCCCGGTAGTCCATACTGTAAACGATGAGTGCTAATATTTAGAATTTTTAGATATAACAGCTAACGCGTTAAGCACTCCGCCTGAAAAGTATAATCGCAAGATTGAAATTCAAAGGAATTGACGGGAGTCTACACAAGCGGTGGAGCATGTGGTTTAATTCGATAATACGCGCAGAACCTTACCAACTCTTGCTAATTTTTATATAAAATTTTATATAAAAAACAGGCGTTGCATGGCTGTCGTCAGCTCGTGTTGTGAAATGTTTGGTTAAATCCTTTAACGAGCGCAACCCCTATTATTAGTTACTAATTTATTATAAATAGATAAAAGTACTCTAATAAAAAAATTAATGATAGGTTAATGGAAGGTGGGGATGACGTCAAGTCTTCATGGCCCTTATGAGTTGGGCTACACACGTGCTACAATGATAATCACAATGAGAGGCAATAATGATAAAAGTTGGAGCAAATCTTTAAAAATTATCTTAGTTCGGATTAAGGGCTGAAACTCGCCCTTATGAAGTTGGAATCGCTAGTAATCGCAGAACAGCATGTTGCGGTGAATATGTTACTGGACTTTGTACACACCGCCCGTCACATCAGGGAAGTTGATTATTTTTAAAATGATTTTTAATTATTTCGTAAAATTAAATAATTATTTAAATAAAATAATTTATAATTTTTATTTAATAAATTAAAATCCCTAAAAAGTGATTAGTAACTTTGATGAAGTCGTAACAAGGTAGTCGTAGGGGAACCTGTGTCTGGAAGAGATCTTTAAACATTCTTAAATTAATTTTAAAAGTCTTAGGAAAATAGTTTAATTGGTAAAATCATAGTCTCCAAAATTATTGTTATGGGTTCAAGTCCCATTTTTCCTGTTTATTATTTATTTATAAAATATTATAAATCATAAAAATTTTATAATATCTGAAATTAATTAAATTCAAGTTATAAAAATAAAATTTTATTTAAAATACTTTTTAACAAAAGGGAATTTAAATTTAGATTTATAATATTTTATAAATAAATAATAAAATATTATAAATCTATTAGTATTTTACTCATAGGAGATAATTAATTTTTATAATTAAAAAAATTTTTATATAAAAATTTAATTATAATATAAGTATTTTTTAATATTTTATAGCCTTTAAGAAGAATAATTATTTTATTTTTCTTAAATATAAATATTATTATTTATATTTTTTTTTGAAAATTAAAATTCAAAAATTAATTAATTTTGTATATATTAAAAAATAAATAAAATAATAAATTTTAACAATATTATGACAATAACAAATTATATAAATAATCAATTCACTTTTTTCGATATGGCAGAACCTTGGCAATTAGGTTTTCAAGATCCAGCAACTCCAGTTATGGAAGGTATTATCAACTTTCACCATGATTTAATGTTTTTTTTAATTATGATTACTGTATTTGTTTGTTGGATGTTATTTAGAGTTATTACTCTTTTTGATGAAAAAATAAATAAAATCCCATCAACTATTGTACATGGTGCTACTATTGAAATTATTTGGACTTCAATTCCAGCTTTAATTTTATTAACTGTTGCAATACCATCTTTTGCTTTATTATATTCAATGGATGAAGTAATTGATCCAATTATTACATTAAAAGTAATTGGTAGTCAATGGTATTGGAGTTATGAATATTCGGATAATTTAGAATTTGCAGATGAACCTTTAATATTTGATAGTTATATGGTACAAGAAGATGATTTAGCAATAGGTCAATTTAGAATTTTAGAAGTAGATAATCGTGTAGTAGTTCCAACTAATAGTCATATTAGAGTATTAATTACAGCATCAGATGTTTTACATTCGTGGGCTATCCCTTCATTAGGTATTAAATTAGATGCATGTCCAGGTCGTTTAAATCAAACATCTATGTTTATAAAAAGAGAAGGTGTTTTTTATGGGCAATGTAGTGAAATTTGTGGAGTAAATCATGGATTTATGCCTATTGTTGTAGAAGCTGTTTCATTAGAAGATTATTTAACTTGGTTAAAAAATAAAATCAATTTTGATTTTAATGTATAATTAAAAAAATTTATGATATTTAAAATCATTGGTATAATATTTTTAATATTATTATTATTTACTGATATTAAACAAGTAATCAATAAAATTAAACAATTTTTTAATAAATAAAAAGTAAAATAAAAATAAATCTATTATCTTAGATAATAAAAAAATTAAAAAAACCAACGCTTTTTTTAATTTTATAATAAAATATATAATTTTGCATTTAAAATAAATTTCAAACTATTTAAAAATGAATTTTCAAACTATAAATAAATGGTCAACAAGATGGCTTTTTTCAACAAATCATAAAGATATTGGAACTTTATATTTAATTTTTAGTGCTTTTGCTGGTGTTGTTGGTACAACATTATCTCTTTTAATTAGAATAGAATTAGCACAACCCGGTAATCAAATTTTTATGGGAAATCATCAATTATATAATGTTGTTGTTACTGCTCACGCTTTTATTATGGTTTTTTTTTTAGTTATGCCCGCATTAATTGGCGGTTTCGGTAACTGGTTCGTTCCTTTAATGATTGGTGCACCTGATATGGCTTTTCCACGTATGAATAATATTAGTTTTTGGTTATTACCTCCAGCTTTATTATTATTAGTTTCATCAGCTATTGTTGAATCTGGTGCTGGTACTGGTTGGACTGTTTATCCACCATTATCAAGTGTACAAGCACACTCAGGTCCTTCAGTAGATTTAGCTATTTTTAGTTTACATTTAACAGGTATTTCTTCATTATTAGGTGCTATTAATTTTATTTCAACTATTTATAATATGAGAGCTCCTGGTTTAAGTTTTCATAGATTACCTTTATTCGTTTGGTCTGTATTAATTACAGCTTTTCTTTTATTATTAACTTTACCCGTATTAGCTGGTGCAATTACTATGTTATTAACTGATAGAAATTTAAATACTTCTTTTTATGATCCTTCGGGGGGAGGAGATCCTGTATTATATCAACATTTATTTTGGTTTTTTGGTCATCCTGAAGTTTATATTTTAATTTTACCCGCTTTTGGTATTATTAGTCAAGTTTCTGCAGCTTTTGCTAAAAAAAATGTATTTGGTTATTTAGGAATGGTTTATGCTATGCTATCTATAGGTTTATTAGGTTCAATTGTATGGGCACATCATATGTTTACTGTTGGTTTAGATGTAGATACTAGAGCTTATTTTTCTGCAGCTACTATGATTATTGCTGTACCTACTGGTATTAAAATTTTTAGTTGGTTAGCAACTTTATGGGGCGGTTCTTTAAAATTTGAAACACCCTTATTATTTACTTTAGGTTTTATATTATTATTTGTTATGGGTGGAGTAACTGGTGTAGTTATGTCTAATTCCGGTTTAGATATTGCATTACATGATACTTATTATATTGTAGGACATTTCCATTATGTATTATCTATGGGGGCTGTTTTTGGTATATTTACTGGATTTTATTTTTGGATTGGAAAAATTTCAGGTCGCAGATATCCTGAAGTTTTGGGTCAAATTCATTTTTGGTTATTCTTTATTGGAGTAAATGTTACTTTTTTTCCAATGCATTTTTTAGGTTTAGCTGGTATGCCTCGAAGAATTCCTGATTTTCCTGATGCAATGAGTGGTTGGAATGCTGTAAGTAGTTTTGGTTCTTATATTTCATTTTTTTCAGCTCTTTTCTTTTTTTATATTGTATATGTAACTTTAGTACATGGTAAAAAAATTGAAAATTAATTTAAAATATTTAATTTTTTTTAATATTTAAATATTAAAAAAAATTAAATAAATTAAAATATTTATAATTTTTTATTTAGATAATGTTATTAATAAAATATCTTTAGAATTAAATAGTAAAGATTTTCATTTTGAATTAATTCTTAAAAAGTGTTGACAATTATTAGTTATTTCAAGGTATATACTAAATTTATTTTTTACAAATTAAAATTTATTTTATATTTTTAATATAAATTTTTTATTATTTATATTAAAAATATTTTGAATGATTTATTTTTTATCATTATTATAACGTACTAAATAAGCTTCAAATTTACCTAAAAAAGGTATAATTATAATAAAAAATAAGAAATAATAAATCATACTTATAATACCAATTTCAGTATAAGGATATTCAACAGGACATTGTCCAACCCAACCTAATAATAAAAAAGTTATAACTAATAACCAATAACAAATTTTGAAAATAGGTCTAAAAGCTGTACTTCTAATTTCAGATGAATTTGTAAAAGGTATGGTTAATAAAATAATTAAAGAACCAAACATAGCGATAACCCCACCAATTTTATTTGGAATTGATCTTAAAATTGCATAAAAAGGTAAAAAATACCATTCGGGTACAATATGTAAAGGTGTTTTCATTGGATTAGCTTCAATATAATTATCAGGATGACCTAAAGTATTTGGATAATAAAATATAAAAATAAAAAATACTAAAAATAATACAACTAAACCAAATAGATCTTTTGTATAAAAATATGGATAAAAGGGTATATTTTCCGTTTTTAAAGTAATACCTAAAGGATTATTAGAACCTACTTCATGTAATAAAATTAAATGTATTAATACTGCACCTACAATTACAAAAGGAAAAGTAAAATGTAAACTAAAAAAACGATTTAAAGTAGGATTATCTACAGCAAATCCACCCCATAACCAATCAACAATATCTTTACCTATTAAAGGTATTGCAGAAAATAAATTAGTAATAACAGTTGCACCCCAAAAACTCATTTGTCCCCAAGGTAAAACATAACCCATAAATGCAGTAGCCATCATTAAAATAAAAATAATAACACCAGAACACCATAAAGATTCTCTTGGAGTAATATATGAACCATAATATAAACCTCTAAAAATATGTACATAAACAACAATAAAAAAAAAAGAAGCACCATTTGCATGTGTATATCTAATTAACCAACCGTTATTTACATCTCTCATTATATGTTCAACACTATTAAAAGCTAAATCAATATGTGATGTATAATGCATTGCTAAAAAAATACCAGTTAAAATTTGTACTACTAACATAATACCGGCTAACGAACCAAATCCAAAAAAATAATTTAAATTAATAGGGGTAGGATAATCTATTAAATGATTATTAACAACTGCAAATAATGATTTTTTATTCCATCTCATAATATGAAATGAAAATTTACCTAAAAACAAAAATAATTATGAATTTATTTTTTATCCCAAGGATTATTAAATTCAAATAATCTGTATTGTTGCGATAAATTAATAGGTTCATAAACAACTCTTTTTTTTAATTCATTATAAAAAACTTCTAAAAAACCACTTAAAGGGAAATCTTTACGTAAAGGATGTCCTTCAAAACCGTAATCAGTTAAAATTCTTCGTAAATCTGGATGATTTAAAAAAAAAATACCAAACATATCCCAAATTTCCCTTTCGCACCAATTGGCAGCTTTATATATTTTAATAATAGAATTTATAGGTTGTAATTCATTAATTGTAATTTTAACTTTTAAACGACTATTAAAACGAATACTTAATAAATTATAAATAATTTCAAAACGCTTTTCTTTATTAATATAATCTACTACACAAATTTCAGATAATATTTTAAATTGACTATTTGTATGATTTTTTAAAAAAAATAAAATAGGAATTAATTTATTTGTAGAAATATTAATACATAATTCATTTTTATATAAAGTATAATTTATTATAGGTAAAATTTGTAATAAATATTGACTAAATTTTTTTAATATTTTCATAAATAAAAAATAATTATAAATACTAATTATAAATATTTATATATTAAAAAAATAAATAATTTTTTTTATTTAAATAATTTAAAAATTCAGTATTAGTGATTATATAACATAAGAATATAATAAAAATTAATTTTTATTATATTTTACAGGATTTAATTAAAAAGCAAATAAAATCAAAAAAGCCATCATTAAACAGAATAAAGCAATTGCTTCAGTTAATGCAAAACCTAAAATAGCAGTTCGCATTAATTCTTGTTGTAAAGAAGGATTTCTTGAAATACCTATAATTAAAGAACCAAAAACGTTACCGATACCGATACCAGCACCAATTAATCCTAAAGTAGCTAATCCTGCACCTAAAAATTTAGAAGCTTGTAATAACATAAATGTATTATCAATTTTTTTATTATTTAAAATATCTTATCTTAAAGAATATATTTTTTTAATATTTTAATTAAAACATAAAATAATTTAATTTTTTAAATTTAAAATATTAAGTTCTTTTAAAAAAATTATTATATATAAAATTTTCTAAAAAAACTATAATTATATCAGTATTTATACTTTATTTTTTAATACAAAAAATTAATAAAAATTTATATTGTAATTTTTAATATATCTAATAAAAAGATATATTAAAAAAATTTATATTGTAATTTTTAATATAAAAACAATAAATTTTATTTATATTTTACTTATATAATTTACCATTCTAAAGCATCACTACACCAAATATAAATAAAACCTATAACTAATTCAACTAAAAATTCAATCATAGTCCAAAAACCCCATGAAAAATTTGAACTTAAAGTTAAAACCCAAGGAAAAACAAAAACAGCTTCTAAATCAAAAATAATAAAAAGAATTGCTACTAAATAAAATTTTACATCAAAAACTTTTCTAGCATCATCATAAGGATTAAATCCACATTCATAAGCTGTTAACTTTTCTAAATCATCTTTTTGTTTAATTAAACTAAAAGATAAAATGAAAATTAAAATTGATAAAAATAAACTTAATATTAAAAATATAAAAATATTTGAATAATTTAATAACATATTTATAAAATATTTATAAATATAATATAATTAAACGGAAAAAACGGGACTTGAACCCGCGACCTATAGCGTGACAAGCTACCACTCTAACCAACTGAGCTACTTTTCCTTTATTAAAAATATTATATTTTCTGTTTTAGTTTGTTTTATTTTAATATTTATTAGTGTAAATTTAAAGCATCATTTATATACATACAAGTTAAAATAGTAAATACATAAGCTTGAATCAAAGCTACAGCAATTTCTAAACCAACTAATAATACAATAATTATTAAAGGGATAAAATGGGCTATAAAAATAAAACTATTTACATTTAACATAGTCCAAGCAAAACCTGCTATTACTTTTAATAAAGTATGTCCTGCCATCATATTTGCAAATAATCGTACAGGTAAACTTATTACACGGAAAATATATGAAACTAATTCAATAGGTACTAAAATAGGAACTAAAGCTATACTTGCACCACTTGGTAATAATAAATTTAAAAAATTTAACTTATGTTTTTTAATACCAATTAAATTAAAACCTAAATAAATGGTTAATGCTAAAGTAAAAGTGATAATTAAATGACTAGTTATAGTAAAACTATATGGAACCATTCCAATTAAATTACATAATAAAATAAAAAAAAAAACAACAAAAATTAATGAAATAAAATGTTTACCAGATTTACCTATACTTGAATATGTTAATTCAATAGTAACATTAAAAATCATTTCAAAAATTTGTTGAAAACGTGTTGGAATAAATTTGGGTTTTATATATGTAAAAATATATAAATAAACAAAACCTATTACTAAAATTAAAGAAGCATTAGTAAATACAAAAGGTATTTGAAAAATAGGTAAAATTTCAAATTGTTCTAAAGGACTAAACATAAAATTATTAATTTTTTAAAATAAATTAATTACCTCCCCACCAGTAAATAGTTACAAATAAAAATAACCAAACAACATCAACAAAATGCCAATACCAGGCTGCGGCTTCAAAACCAAAATGATGTTGTTTTGTAAAATGATGATTAATTAATCTAACAGTACTTACTATAATAAAAATAGTACCTACAATAACATGTATCCCATGAAATCCCGTTAATAAAAAAAAAGTAGTACCATAAATACTATCTGAAATTGAAAAAGTACTTTCAATATATTCATAAGCTTGGATTAAAGTAAAAAAAAAAGCTAATAAAATAGTAATAATTAAACTTAAAATTGCATTTTTTCTATCACCAAAAACTATTGAATGATGTGCCCAAGTAATAGTCGCTCCAGATGATAATAATATTACAGTATTTAATAAAGGAATTCCCCAAGCATTTACAGTCTCAATACCTAATGGTGGCCATAATGATCCAATTTCAGGTGTTGGTGCTAAAGCTGAATGAAAAAATGCCCAAAAAAAACTAATAAAGAATAATAATTCACTAAAAATAAATAAAAGCATACCATTTCTTAAACCCAATTGTACTTGTTTAGTATGGTAACCTTCATATACTGCTTCTCTAACTATATCACGAAACCATGTATACATAGTTAAAATAACCATTAAAAATCCAGTTAAAGTTAAAAAATTACTACCAATATAACTATGAAAATACATAGCACTACCAAAAGTTAAAAAAAAAAGTCCAAATGAAATAATAAATGGCCAAGGACTTGGATCTACTAAATGATATGGATGTTTTTGTGTATTTTGTGTATTTTCTGTAATTTTTTTTAAAAATTTTAAATCATTTTGAAATTTATTGATATTATAATCATTAGTTGTAGTTTCAATTTGTAAATTTTTTTTATTAATATAATAATAATTTTTCATAAAAATTAAATAATTTGTAATAATTAATTATTTAATGATAAATAATATTTTTTTAGTTATAATAATTAAAAATTAATCAAAAATAAAATTAAATTTTAATTTTTTTATATTTTTATAATATTGTTTTTTTGTATTAACTGTTTTACTTTTATTTTTTGAAGTTTGAATAATTTCATTTGTTATATTTTTTAAATTTGAATTTAAAAGTAACCAAGATACTGATTTTTTAATTTGTTTATCTTCATTTAAAAGCATTAAAAAATATCTATCTTTTTTTTTTTTTTTATTTCTTTTTTTATTAGGAATACTAATTGCTTTTAATTTAGGTAATAAATTATCAATTGATTTAAATAAAATAAAATTAGGTTTTTGTTTTGTAATTTTTTTTAAATTAATTAAAATATTTTTAAATATATTTTCTGAACAGGTTTTTTTCCCTTTTTTTAATAACATATTTATAAATAATTTTTTTATTTTATACTCTTCGTATTTTAGTTCCATATTTTGATCTTGATGTTTTTCTAGAATAAATTCCTAATAAATCATATTTACCACGAATTACATGATATTTTACTCCAGGTAAATCTTTTACACGACCACCTCTTACTAACACTATTGAATGTTCTTGTAAGGTATGACCAATACCTGGTATATAAGTAATTATTGTATATCTACTCGATAAATGAACTTTTGCTACTTTACGCATAGCAGAGTTTGGTTTTTTAGGTGTTGTATTATAAACTTTTAAACAAATGCCTTTACGTTGAGGACATCGTTTTAAAGCAGGACTTTTATTTCTTTTTTTTTTTTCTAAACGTTTTTGTTTTTTAAAAAATAATTGATTAATTGTTGACATATTATTTTATTATAATTATTGAATAATAACGGACTCGAACCGCTAACATTTCCGGTGTAAACGGAATACTCTACCAATTGAGCTAATTATTCTATATGGGCCTAAGTAGATTTGAACTACTGACTTTACACTTATCAGGCGTATACTCTAACCAACTGAGTTATAAGCCCTTTTGAAGTAAAAGGATTCGAACCTTTGATTTTCCGTACCAAAAACGGGGGCCTTACCACTTGGCTATACTTCAAAATAAATAAAATATATGCTTAGAAAGATTCGAACTTTCATTTTATAGATCCGCAATCTAACGCTTTATCCAATTAAGCTATAAGCATAACTTTAATTTTTTTTTATAATTTTAACATTTATTAATGAATTTTTAGATAAAATTTTTTTAATTAAAATTAAAAAATTTAATAATTGAAAAATATTATTAAGTTTAATATCGATTTTAGGTGTATAATTTTTATAAATAAAATGTTCACGTGATTTTTTATTTACATGTGGTGATTTTAATAAAGTAAAAATTTTATTTTTATTTTTTGTTTGAAATATTCCATGTATTCGAATATTTTTTAATTTATTAATATTTTTTAATTTTAATAAATTTTTTTTAAGTTGATTTATTTTTTGAAATGATTTAAAAGTTATTCTTAACAGATACATATTTTTAATAATGAAAATTGTCTGGAGATGGATTTGAACCATCGACACAAAGATTTTCAGTCTTTTACTCTAACCAACTGAGCTATCCAAACAAAATATTATATTAATAAATATAAATAAATTTTGTTTAAATTTACTAATATAATATTAGGGAAAATAAATAAAAATAAAATAAATTGAGTATTAATTAATAATACAATACTTTGTATTTTATTTATTTGTGAAATATACATTTTTCTTAATATTTTTTCAAAATAAATAATTTTAATTATTTTTAAATAATAAAAAGAACTTAAAATACTTATAATAATACTAAAAAAAACTAAACTAAAATAATTATTTTTAATAGCTGAAAAAAATATAAATAATTTTGAAAAAAAACCTGCTAATGGCGGTATACCTGCTAATGAAAAAATATTTAAAATTATAATAATAGCAATTAATTTATTAATGGTGTATATATTTGATAAATCAGTTAAATATTTAATTGGTTTATGATTTATATTTAAAGATAAATATGAAGTCCATAAATTAATACTTGTTATAATATAAATAATAACATATAATAAAATAAATGGTATATTATTTAACATATTTGAAGTAAAACCTATTAAGATAAAACCTACATGACTTATTGAACTATAAGCTAATAATCTTTTTATTTTTTTTTGTTGTAATGCAGATAATGCGCCAATTAACATAGATAAAAATGAAATAATATAAAAAAAAATTTCAAAAAAATATGAAATATTAAAAAAAATTTCAAAAAATAATCGAATTAAAATCCCAATAAAAGCAATTTTTGGTACAATAGCAAAAAAACTTGAAATATTATTTGGAGCACCTTCATATACGTCAGGTAACCAAAAATGGAAAGGTGAAGCACCTATTTTAAATAAAATACCAACTAAAATAAAAATTAATCCATAAGATAAACTTATTAATATATTAATATTATTTAAAAAATTTATATTTGATAAGATTAAAAAAATATTATTAAAATTTAATGAACCTGTTATGGCATAAATTATTGATGAACCAAATAAAATAAAACCTGATGCAATTGATCCTAAAATAAAATATTTTAAACCTGCTTCAATAGATAATATAGATTTTTTTTGAGTTGATGTTAATATATAAAAACTTAAACTTTGTAATTCTATTGCTAAATATAAAGTAATAAAATGATTTGAAGATATTAATAACATTAAACCTAATAATGATATTAACATTAATATATTAATTTCATATGAATTTATTTTTTGTTGTATTAAATATTTTTGTTGTATTAAAAAACAAACAATTGTTGATAAAATTAAAATTATTTTAATAAATTGTGTAAAATTGTTAATAATTAATACACCATTTAATATATTATTTGAAATATTTGTTATATTTAATGTTAATATTAAAAGAATTAATAATAAATATATTATTATAGTAGTAATGTTTTTAATAATCAAAATTTTTTGAGTATTTTGATTTTTTTTGTAAAAAACTCCAAATAATAATAAAATTAATAAAATAGTTGTTAAAAAAAATTCGGGGATAATAATTTCAAAATTATTATTAAAAATTTCCTGAAAAAACATAATATGATAAAAGAAATAAATATTTTTAAAATATCTACTTACTATATATGCTATATATTTATAAAAAAATTAATTTATAAATATTTTATTTTAATTAAAATAAAAAAAATTAAAAATGCCTTTAAAAAAAATTAAAAATTTTTCTATAAATTTTGGTCCACAACATCCAGCAGCTCATGGTGTTTTACGTTTAATTTTAGAATTAAACGGAGAAGTGGTACAAAAAGCTGATTCTCATATAGGTTTATTACATAGAGGTACTGAAAAATTAATTGAATATAAAAATTATTTACAAGCTTTACCTTATTTTGATAGATTAGATTATGTTTCAATGATGTGTCAAGAGCATGCTTATGTTTTAGCTGTTGAAAAATTATTAAACTGTAATATTCCCTTAAGAGCGCAATATATAAGAGTTTTATTTTCTGAAATAACACGTATATTAAATCATTTATTAGCTATTTGTTGTCATGCTTTAGATGTAGGAGCAATGACACCATATTTTTGGGGTTTTGAAGAACGTGAAAAATTAATGGAATTTTATGAAAGAGTTTCAGGTGCACGTATGCATGCTGCTTATTTTAGACCTGGAGGTGTTAATCAAGATTTACCAAAAGGATTATTAAATGATATATATATTTTTTGTGAACAATTTAATACACGATTAGATGAAATTGAAGAAATGTTAACTAATAATAGGATTTGGAAACAAAGATTAGTAGATATTGGTATAGTTTCGGCTAAAGATGCTTTAAATTTAGGTTTTAGTGGTGTAATGTTAAGAGGATCAGGTATTTCATGGGATTTACGTAAAACGCAACCTTATGAGATTTATGATCAATTAGAATTCGATATACCTGTTGGTACAAATGGTGATTGTTATGATCGTTATTTGATTAGAATTGAAGAAATGCGGCAATCTATTAAAATTATTTTACAAGTACTAAATACAATTCCAAATGGGCCTATAAAATTAGATGATACAAAAATCATAAATCCTAATAGAATTCAAATTAAAAATTCTATGGAGTCTTTAATCCATCATTTTAAATATTATTCCGAAAATATTAGTATAAATAGTGGGGAAACTTATACTGTTATTGAAGCACCTAAAGGAGAATATGGGGTTTATTTAGTATCAGATGGTACAAATAAACCTTATAGATGTAAAATAAAATCACCAGGATTTTTACATTTGCAAGCATTAGATTTTATAGCTAAAAATCATATGATTGCTGATGTAGTTACAATTATAGGTACTTTAGATGTTGTATTTGGTGAAATTGATCGTTAATATTAATTATTAAAATAAAAGAAAAATAAATTTTTTTAAAAAATTATGCAAAAAAATAAATTTAAAAAATATAAATTAAATAAATTACACAAAATTAAACAAACTTATAAATATATATATATATTTCGTTATAATGATTTAAATATTAACGAAATAATATTTTTAAAAAAAAATATTAAAAAATTAGAATATAAATCTTTAATATTAACACAAAATTTAACTACTAATATTTTTCCAAAGCTAAAAGGACAAAGTTCTATTTTAATAATTTATGGAAATAATGATTTAAATATAATTAAAAATTTAACTAATTTTAAAAAACTTAACTTAATTTATTTAAGTGTTCAAAATAATATTTATTCTAATCTAAAAATAAAACAAATATTATCTAAAAATTACATACCTTTAAATAATTTAATTGTTCAACCTTTTTTAAATTTTATATATTATTTAAGAAAAATTTAAAAAGGCGATTATAACTTAAAGGTAGAGTGTTAGATTGTGGGTCTAAGTGTTATGGGTTCAAGTCCCATTTTTCGCCCTATTTTTTTTTCTATTTAATTAAATTTTTATGTTTAATAAGTTTATACTAATTTTTTTACTTATTTTACCATTGATTACGATTATTATATTATCTTTTTCGAAAAATGAAAAATTTATAAAAAATTTTAGTATTTTTATGTCTTTTTTCATTTTTTTAATGTCATTACCTTTATGGATTTTATTTGATAAATCAACTTCTAATTTTCAATATTTATTTAAGATAGAATGGATTAATCAATTTAATATTAATTTTTATTTAGGTCTTGATGGTATTTCATTATTTTTTATAATTTTAACAACATTTTTAATTCCAATATGTATGTTAATTAGCTATGAAATTATTAATAAAAATATCAAAGAATATTTTATTTTATATTTTATTTTAGAATTTTGTTTAATTATTTCATTTAGTGTATTAGATATACTTATTTTTTATATTTTCTTTGAAAGTGTATTAATACCAATGTTTTTAATTATTGGTATATGGGGATCAAGAGAGCGTAAAATTAAAGCTTCTTATTTATTTTTTATGTATACTTTAGCGGGTTCATTATTTATGTTTATTGCCATTATTCATTTATTTTTAACTGTAGGTACTACTGATTATCAAATATTATATTATAGTAATTTTAATTTTTCATATGAAAAATTATATTTTTTAGCTTTTTTTTTATCATTTGCTGTTAAAGTTCCAATGTTACCATTTCATGTTTGGTTACCTGAAGCTCATGTTGAAGCACCTACATCAGGTTCTGTATTATTAGCTGGTATTTTACTAAAATTAGGGTCATATGGTATGATTAGATTTTTAATTCCTTTATTTCCTAAAGCTACTATTTATTTTACACCATATATTTTAGTATTATGTTTAATATCAATTATTTATGCTTCATTAACAGCTATACGACAAACAGATTTAAAACGTATTATTGCTTATGCATCAGTTGCTCATATGAATTTTATTATTTTAGGTATTTTTTCTTTAACGATTCAAGGTTTAGAAGGTAGTATTATTCAAATGATTAGTCATGGTTTAGTATCTAGTGGTTTATTTTTTTCAATTGGATGTTTATATGATCGATATCATACACGTTTTATTAATTATTATGGGGGTTTAGCACATACTATGCCATTATTTTGTATTGCATTATTTATTTATGTATTAGCAAATATGTCAATTCCTGGTTCAAGTAGTTTTGTTGGAGAAATTCTTATTTTAACTGGAGTTTTTGAAGATAATACTACAACTGCTATTTTTGCAATAATTGGTATGTTTTTAGGTGGTATTTATTCTTTATTATTTTATAATCGAATTTGTTATGGTAATATTCAAAATATTTATTTAAAAATTTATTATGATTTAACTTATCGTGAATTTTTAATACATTTAATACTAATTACAAACATTTTTTTATTAGGTTTATATCCTAAAATTTTTGAAAGTTGTATGCATGAAAGTGTATCAAAAATTTTAATACATATCGATTTTTCTTATTTTTATTAAATAAAATATTTTTATTTAATAAAAAGCCCTTTTAGTCTAAAGGTTAGGACATTGCCTTTTCACGGCAAAGATACGAGTTCAATTCTCGTAAAGGGTATAAAAATATATATTTAATATATTTTTGTAATTATAAATTTTTATAATTATACATATAATATGATAATTTAATAACTAATATGGCTATTGAATTATCATATATATTGGAATCAAATATTAAAAAATATAAAGATGAAAAAAGTTTACAAGAAACAGGTATTGTTCTTTCAATGAGTGATGGTATTGCTAGATGTTATGGTTTAACTCAAATTCAAGCTGGTGAAATGGTTGAATTTAATAATGGTAATATTAAAGGAATGGCTTTAAATTTAGAACCTGATGTTGTTGGAGTTGTTGTTTTTAGTAATGATAGAGAAATTCAAGAAGGTAATTTTGTAAGAAGAACTGGATCTATTGTTAGTGTACCTGTAGGACCTGAAGTATTAGGTAGAGTAGTTGATGCTTTAGGACAACCAATTGATGGTAAAGGTCAAATTAACAGTAAATTAGAAAGTAGAGTTGAAGTTAAAGCTCCTGGTATTATGCCTAGAGAAAGTGTTAAAGAACCTGTACAAACAGGTTTAAAAGCTGTAGATAGTTTAATTCCTATTGGTCGTGGTCAAAGGGAATTAATTATTGGTGATAGACAAACAGGTAAAACTTCTATTGCTATTGATACTATAATTAATCAAAGAGAACCTCATTTAAAAAAAGATACAAATAATCAATTATATTGTATTTATGTAGGTGTAGGTCAAAAAAGATCAACTATTGCTGAATTAACTAAAACTTTAGAAGAAAAAAATGCAATGTTTTTTTCTGTTATTGTAGCAGCTACTGCTTCAGATTCAGCACCTTTACAATATTTAGCGCCTTATACTGGTTGTGCTTTAGGTGAATATTTTAGAGATAATGGTAAACATGCTGTTATTTTTTATGATGATTTATCAAAACAAGCAGTAGCTTATAGACAAATGTCATTATTATTAAGAAGACCTCCAGGTAGAGAAGCTTATCCAGGTGATGTATTTTATTTACACTCACGTTTATTAGAAAGGGCTGCTAAAATGAATAAAAAAATTGGTGGTGGTTCATTAACAGCTTTACCAATTATTGAAACCCAAGCTGGTGATGTTTCTGCTTATATTCCAACTAATGTTATTTCTATTACTGATGGACAAATTTTTTTAGAAACTGAATTATTTAATGAAGGTCAAAGACCCGCAATTAGTGTTGGTTTATCTGTAAGCCGTGTGGGTTCTGCAGCTCAAATTAAAGCTATGAAACAAATTGCAGGTACTATGAAATTAGAATTAGCACAATTTAGAGAAGTACAAGCTTTTGCTCAATTTGGTTCAGATTTAGATGCTACAACTCAACAACAATTACATAGAGGGATTAGATTAACAGAAATGTTAAAACAAGGATTAAATATACCTTTATCTGTTGAAGATCAAATTGTTATTATTTATTTAGGAGTACGTGGTTTTTTAGATAAAATTGCTGTAGATAAAATTTCAATTTTTGAAACTAATTGGTTAATTTTTATTAAAAATAATCATTCTAATATTTTAGAAGAAATTTTAATTAAAAAAGAAATTTCTAAAGAATTAGATAAAAAATTAAATACTTTAGCTATTGATTTTACTAATAACTTTATTACTAAATAATTATAAATACAACAAATTTAAATAATTTTAAATTATTTAAATTTTTAGAACCAAAAAATATTATTTGTCATTAAATAATAAAAATATTAATATATATATTTATAAATTAAACATAAAATTAATAATTTAATGACAAATAACACATGCATATTATTTAAAAAATTTATATTTAAGTGTTCGATTAGATTTGTAAAGATTATTTGATGTATTTTTAATAAAAAATTTTATATTATTTGATAATATATAAAAATTAATAAATAGTATTAATATAAATAAAAAATTACTTTTTTTTATAAAATTATTTATTGATATATATAATATTTTAAAAAATCATAGTTTTGATAATTTTAATTATTATATAAATTAAATTGATAATATATCCTATAAGGATTTTTTAAGAAAATCAACAATTATATTATTTTATAAAAAGTATTATTAATATTTTTTCTTTATTATTGGATATTATTTAAAATTAGCAGTCTTTTAAGAATAAGTATAAATAAATAGCTAAAATATTTAATCTAAATTTATATATTATTTTAAGAATTATTTAGTAATATAACTTAGATATTTTATTAAATAATAAGATGAAAAACTATTTTTTAAAATAGAGAAAAATTTTATATAAAATAAAAATATTAAAGTATTTTTAAAATATATTACATCCAATTTGCTATTAATAGAATATATAAAAATTATGAATAACTAAATGGATCTTAAATATAAGTAATCTATATTTTATTATATTAATTATTCATAATAAAATATTAGATTCTTTAATAGAAAAATAATTTAACTATCACAATTAATTTTTTATAATAAATAATATTAAATATTATTTATTATTTAAGTAGAAATATTTAATATTTCTCATTTATTTTATTCTATTATGTTATTATTAACTTTAATTTTTTTACCTTTTTTAGGTTCAGTAGCAGCTGGACTATTTGGTTTTTATATTGGACGTAAAGGTTCTGTATTTATAACTACATTAACAACCTTTTTAAGTTGTTTTTTTTCATTAATTATTATTTATAATTCAATTACAAATGAATATGAATATATTATTTATATTTCAAATTGGATTAATAGTGGTTTATTTAATTGTAATTGGTGCTTTTTATTTGATAGTTTAACTATGATTATGCTTGTTGTTGTAACAAGTATTTCAACATTAGTTCATTTATATTCTTCACAATATATGGCACATGATCCTCATTTATCTAGATTTATGTCTTATTTATCATTATTTACTTTCTTTATGATTATATTAGTTACTGGTGATAATTTTATGCAAATGTTCGTTGGATGGGAAGGTGTTGGTTTTTGTTCATATTTATTAATTAATTTTTGGTTTACACGTTTACAAGCAAATAAAGCAGCTATTAAAGCAATGTTAATTAATAGAATTAGTGATTTAATTTTATTATTAGGTGTATTAACAATTTTTTATAATATTAGAACTATTGAATATTTTAGTACATTTGCAGCAATTTCTATTGTTAAGGATTTTAAATTTATTTTCTTTAATTATATTTTAAGTATTATTGATGTAGCTTGTATTTTAATTTTTATAGGTGCAATGGGTAAATCTGCACAAATTTTTTTACATTTATGGTTACCTGATGCAATGGAAGGTCCTACACCTGTTTCTGCATTAATTCATGCAGCAACAATGGTAACTGCTGGTGTATATTTAACAGCAAGATGTTCACCTATGTTTGAATATTCAATGTTTTCTTTAAAAGTTATTACTGTTATAGGTGCTTCAACAGCTTTTTTTGCTAGTACTGTTGGATTAGTTCAAAATGATTTTAAAAAAATAGTTGCTTATTCCACTTGTAGTCAATTAGGTTATATGTTTTTTGCTTGTGGATTATCTAATTATCCTTTAGCTATTTTTCATTTATCAAATCATGCATATTTTAAAGCATTATTGTTTTTATGTTCAGGTGCAGTAATTCATGCAATGGGTGATGAACAAGATATTAGAAAAATGGGTGGTTTAAGACGTATATTACCTTTTACTTATATAATGTTTTTAATAGGTTCATTATCATTAATGGGTTTTCCATTTTTAACTGGATTTTATTCTAAAGATTTAATATTAGAAGTAGCTTTTGCAAGTTTCAGTGAAACCGGTCATTTTGCTTATTGGTTAGGTACTATTGGTGCTTTTTTTACGGCTTTTTATTCAACTCGTTTATTATTTTTTTCTTTTTTAAGTGAAACAAATGCATATAAAAATATTATTAAAAATGCACATGATGTTCCATTAGAAATGGGAATTCCTTTAGGTTTATTAGCTTTTGGTAGTATTTTTATTGGTTATATATCTAAAGATATGTTTGTTGGATTAGGTTCTAATTTTTGGAATAATTCTATTTATATAAATCCATTAAATAATCAAATGATTGATGCTGAATTTTTACCAACATTTTTTAAATTATTACCAGTTATTTTAAGTTTTTGTGGATTATTTAGTGCCTTTTATTTATATTTTTTTAAATTTAAATTTTTATATAATTTAAAAATTTCAAAATATGGTCTTTATTTTTATAATTTTTTAAATAGAAAATGGTATTTTGATAAAATTTATTATGAATTTATTAATCAATATATTTTACAAATTGGTTATAATGTTACATATAAAATGATTGATAAAGGTTTAATTGAAATGTGTGGTCCTTATGGTTTAACAACAATTTTTTCTTTTTTGAGTCAAAGAATAATTTTATTACAAACTGGTTATATTTATCATTATTCATTATTAATGTTAATTAGTACTATTTTTTTAATAAATATTGTTTTTTTTTCTATCATTTATTATTTTAATATTATTACTATTTTATTATTTTTATTTATTTTTTTATTAATTAAATAAAAATAATAAAATATATATATCTTTTAAGATATAATAATAAAATTTATATACATCTATTATGGATTTTGAAACAATTTTTTTTTATACTTTTTCAACTATAGCTTTAACTTCAGCTATTTTTGTAATATATTCTACAAATACAATATATTCTGCATTTTTTTTAATATTAGTTTTTATAAATTCAACAGGATTATTATTAATTTCGGAAGTTGAATTTTTATCAATAATGTTAATTATTATATATGTAGGAGCAATTACTGTGTTATTTTTATTTGTTATTATGATGTTAGATGTTAATGTTTTAATTGATAAAAATAAAATAAATAATAATTTCGGTTATTTACCTATTATTTTTTTAATTAGTTTTATTTTTTTTTTAGAAACCTTTGTAATGTTTAGTAAAGTTTTTACATCATATTATCATTTAATTAATAATTCTTTTTTTAATCAGAAAGTAAATACTTTATTTTTCTTTCATGATAGTATACAAGGTACTTTTGAAATATTTGTCGATGTAAAACCTTTTTTAAAAAATTTTATAAATCAATTAGATACCATCACAAATATTGAAACAATAGGTCAAATTTTATACAGTTATTATGCTTTTTTTTTTTTAGCTGCTGGTATTATATTATTAATAGCCTTAATAGGTGCAGTAACTTTAACTAAAAAAGAAAAAAAAAAAAATTTTAAACAAAATATTTATAAACAACTTTCAAGAAATTCATTAAAAGCTATTTTTAATGTATATTCTTCTAATAAAATTATTTAATAAAAAAACTAAAACAATCTTAACTTAATTGGTAGAGTATTAGCCTTCTAAGCTTTAAAATCTTGGTTCGAATCCAAGAGGTTGTAAATAGTTTTTTTTATTAAAATATATAAAATACTAATAAAACAATTGATAAAGTTTTAAATAATAGAATTAAAATATAATTTTTAAAAATTATATACTTAATTAACGGATAAAAATATAATATATATAAAATAAAATTATTTTTTTTATTAGATGTTATAAAAAATCAAAATTATATTAAATTCCTATATAAGAATATAAAAATAATTAAAATAGAAAATTTAACTTCAATAAAATTGAAACGTTATAAGAACTTTTTATTCTATTTAAAGTATAAAATATTTTTTATAAAATTAATTTATTATAATGATAATAAATTAATTTTATAAATTGATATATCTCTATATAATTTAAAGAAAGCAATCATAATAGCTAATCCAATAGCAGATTCTGCTGCTGCTACTGTTAAAATCAATAATGAAAAAACTTGTCCTATTATATCATCAATTAAAACTGCAAAATAAATAAAATTTAAATTAATTGATAATAATAATAATTCAATAGACATTAAAATAATTATTATATTTTGTCTATTTAAAATTATACCTAATAATCCTAGACAAAATAAAAAAAAAGTAAAAATAAAATGATTTAAAATACTCATAATTAAATTAACCAATTAAAACTTATTAAAATACTTGCAGTATATAAAAACCAACTTAATGTAAAAGGTAAAAACACTTTCCAACCTAAACGCATTAATTGATCATAACGGTATCTAGGTAAAATAGCCCTAGCTACTACAAATAAAATAACAAAAAAACATATTTTAATACTAAACCAAAATGATCCCGGTAAAAAATCAATAAATTTAATATTAAATGGAAAAGGGGCTAACCAACCACCTAAAAATAAAATAGTAGTTAAGCTACTCATTAATAACATATTTGCATATTCACCTAAAAAAAATAATGCAAAACCCATTGCAGAATATTCAACATTATATCCAGAAACTAATTCAGCTTCAGCCTCAGGTAAATCAAATGGATGTCGATTTGTTTCTGCTAAACATGCTATAAAAAAAATTAAAAAAATAGGAAAAAGAGGAAAACAATACCAAACAGTTTTTTGCGCTAAAACAATAGAAATTAAATTTAAAGATTTAGCACAAACAATTACTGAAAGAATTGAAAATCCAATAGTTAATTCATATGAAATCATTTGTGCAGTTGATCTTAATGCACCTAAAAATGAATATTTAGAATTACTTGACCAACCTCCGATAATAATACCATAAACGCCTAATGATGAAATTGCTAATAAATATAAAATACCTATATTTAATTCAGTAAAAAACATACCAAATCCTAAAGGTATTACAGTCCAACTTAATAAACTTAAAAAAAAAGCTAAAATAGGTGCAAATATAAATAAAATTACATCAGCATTACTCGGTAAAACAGTTTCTTTTACAAATAATTTAAGACCATCAGCTAAAGGTTGTAATAATCCAAAAGTACCTACGACATTAGGTCCTCTTCTTCTTTGAATAGAAGCTAATATTTTACGTTCAACTAAAGTAAAATAAGCCACAGCAATTAATAAAGGTACTACTAAAATTAAAAATTTTAAAATTGTGTATATCATAATAATTTTGATTGATTTTTGATAATTTTATTAGAATTAATTAATATTTTTGAATATTGTTCTAATATATTTGTATAATACTTATTTTTAATTAATGAATTTAAAAAATTAATATTAATTTTTAAATATTTTTTATTAAAACTAAAGTTATTAATAATTTTTATTTTTTTTTTTAATAAATAAGGTAAAATATCTTGAAGTTTTAAAAAAGAATTTAATTTTGATTGATTTTTTTTTATTAAAAATTTATAAATATTTCTATAAATAATAGAATCTTTTCGTTGTTCAGTATATAAATTTAAAATTTGTTCATTTTTTTGAATAAAACCTTCTAAATTTATATATATTCCATTTTTTTCTAAAAAAGTTAATCCAGGTAAAATTAAATTTGAATTTTGTGCATCTTTTGTAAAATGATGTCCTTGATAAATAATAAAATTATTTTTAGATATTTTTAATTTATTTTGTAAATTTGTATTAAATAAATAATATAATTTTGAATTATTTAATAAATTTTGTGATTTTGTAAAATTAATTTCAAAAAAATTAATTAAAGAAGTTTGCGAATTAAAAAAATTAATATTATTATTTAAAAATGATAAATTTTTTAATTTTGATAATAAATAAAGTCCATTTTTTTGATTTATAATATTTTCACCAATAATAATTAAAGGTTTTTTTGATTTTTTTAAATCTTTACAAAATAAATGTTTTCCTAATATAATATTTATTAAAGTTGAAAAAGTTAAACCTAAATGTTTTATTGTATAAGTAAAATTTATTTTATTACCAATATAAGCTACTTTAAAATTTCCTTTTTTTAAACGATTAATTAAATGAATATTTAAAATAGAACCTTCTTTGCGAATATCACTACCAATTATTAAACAAAGATCTGATTCTTCAATTGATTTTAATGTATTATTAAATAAAAAATTTGAAGTTAAATCTGAATTAATTTTAATATTTTTATTATTCATGAAACGTTCATAAATTACATTTGAAATTCCTAATTTATTTAAATTCTTTTTTAATAAAAAAAGTGATTCTAAATCGGTTAAATCACCAATAATGCTTTTAATATTAGAACTATCTGTAGTTATTAATTTTTGATTAATTAAATTTAAAGCTTTAAACCAAGAAATTTTATGAAAATTATTTTTATCATCTTTTAATAATGGATATTTTAATCTTTGATATTTTAAACTATCAAAAAAATATCGTGTTTTATTTGATATCCATTCTTTATTAATATTAAAATTAGTTTTAGGTAAAATACGAACAATTTCATTATTAAAAATATCAATTTTAATATTAGAACCTATACCATCTAAAATATCAACACCTTCTTTTTTTTTTAATTCCCAAGAACGTGCTTTAAACGTATAAGGTTTTGAAGTTAAAGCACCTACTGGACATAAATCAACTAAATTACCAGAAAATTCTGAATTAAAAATTTTTTGGTAATAAAAATTAATTTCAGTTTTATTACCACGACCTGTCGTACCTAAATTATCAATTCCACAAATTTCATTTGCAAAACGAACACAACGTGTACAATGAATACATCTAGTCATAATAGTTTTAATAAAAGGACCACAATATTTATCTTCTACACCACGTTTTTTAAAAAAAAAACGACTACGATCAGAACCAAAAATCATAGTTTGATCTTGTAAATCGCATTCTGAAGCTTGGTCACAAATTGGACAATCTAATGGGTGGTTTATTAAAAGAAATTCTAATACACTTTCACGAGCTTTTTGTACTAAAGGTGTATTTGTAAATATTTTCATATTAGGTATTAAAGGCATAGCACATGAAGCTACAGGTTTAGGTGAATTCTCAATTTCAACTAAACACATTCTACAATTACCTGCAATTTGTAAATTTTCTTGAAAACAAAATTTAGGAATTTCGATTTTAAAATTATTACAGGCTTGTAATACTGTTAAATTTTTATTAACTTTTAATTTTATATTGTTAATATATATATCAATCATTTTTATATAATAAAAAGTAAATAAAATATGAATTTATTTTCACTAAAAAGATATATTTTTTTTTAAAATATTTTATTTAAATATAAAATATATCTTTATAGAAATTATCAAAGAAGGGATTTGAACCCTTAATGCTTTAAAGCTTTACATCCTAAGTGTAATGTGTTTACCAATTTCACCACTTTGATAATAAATAAATACCTACTATTGGACTTGAACCAATAACCCTTGAATGGGAACAGATTTTAAATCTATCGTGTTTACCAATTTCACCAAGTAGGTTTATAAAAAAAAATGAAAAAAAATAAAATAACAACTTATTTACAATTACATTTATTTGAATTAAAATATAATTTTTTTATAATTTTAATTACTTTTTTTTATCTTTTTATAATTTCATATTATTTTTCAGATCAATTAATATATTTATTAGTTAATAATTTACTTAATAAAAATATGTTAAAATATTTTATCTTTACAAATATTACTGAAATTTTTATTACTAATATTTCTATATCAATTTCTATATCAATTTTTATATCAATTCAATTAAGTATTTTATTAATTTGGTTTTTTTTAGCAAAAGGTTTATATAAATGTGAAAATTTTTTATTTATAAAATTTTATATTATTTTTATAATTTTTAATTTTTTTATAATAAATTTAATTTTTACAAATATTATTCCAAATATTTGGAATTTTTTATTAAATTTAAATTTTTCAAATTTATATCTTTTAACTATTTATTTTGAACCGAAAATTGATAATTATTTTAATTTTATTTTTTTATCTTTTATTTATATATTTATAATATTTATTTATTTTTTTTTATTTTTTTTTTTATTATTTAATAATATTTTTCAAATTAAAATAATTATTAATTTAAGAAAATTTTTTTATTTAAAAATAATATTATTAAGTGCTTTAATTACACCACCAGATATATTAAATTTTTTATTTATTTATTTTATATTTATTTTTATTTTTGAAATATTTATTTTTATTTTAATATATTTAAATAAATATAAAATAAATTAAATTATTTTTTTAATAAAATTTAATTTATTTTTATTTAAATTAATATTTGTTGATGTAATAATTTTTGATTCTTTAAAAATTTTTAAATTTAATTGGTAATTTTTTAAATACTTAATAGATGTTATTTTTAAAGAAGATCCATTTGTTAAAATAATTTTATTTTTATAGGTAAAAAATTTTTTATTTTTATTCATATATTATAATTTAATTTTCGGCTAAATAACATAATGGTAATGTAGAGGACTGCAAATCCTTTAATGACGGTTCAATTCCGTCTTTAGCTTTTAAAAGGATAGAGTGGGATTTGAACCCACGGTATTATTATATACTTCAGTTTTCAAGACTGACACCTTAAACCACTCGATCACCTATCCATAAAAAAATTAACGTCTTTTTTGTTTTTTTAATCTACAACCATTAAAAGGTTTTGTTGTTTTATCTAAAAGATATTTTACTTTTAAATTTTTTTTTTTTAGATTTTTTAAAACATTATATCTACCTAAACCCGTACCATATAAAAAAATTTTTAAATTTTTAATTTTTTTTAATTGAAGATATTTATTAATTTTATAAACAATTAATTGAACATTATATGGTGTGTTTTTTTTAAATCTTGTTTTTTTTAATGATTTTGTAGACCATTGTTTTAAAAGATTTCCATTATAAGTTGTTAAACTAATAATAGTATTTTTTAAACTAGCCTTAATATGTAAATTAGCTAAAATTAAAAAATTTTTTTTTTTTAGATTTTTTTTTATTTTATATTTATTTTTAAAATTATATTTAAATTTATTTTTATTCATAGAATAATAATTTTATTTTTTTTTTTTTTGTAACTTAAATGGACGTTTATTACGTGAAATACGTTTTTGAATAAAAATTTTTTTTAATTTTTTAGACGTTTTCGCATTTGTATGTGTACGTTGTCCTCTAACAGGTAAGCCTTGACTTTGTCTAATTCCACGATTACTTTTAATTTCGACTAATTCATTTAATCTTTCAGTTTTAGATTTTTTTAAAAGCTGTTCAACCTTTAAATTTTTATTAATATAATTAATAAGTCGGTTTACGTGGTTGTTTTTAAGTTTATTAAGAGTGATTTGAGGATTAATTCCTATATTTTTACAAATTTTCTTAGATTGAAATTCATTAATACCATATAATATAGTTAATGAATATAAAATACTTTTTGAATCTGAAATTGTTTTATTAAAAATATATAACATAATAGATTTTATCTATATACCATATAAAATGATAGAAAAAAAAATAAATCCCATAACACCCTCACAACGTCAAACATTTTTATTAAAAAAAAATAATTTAACTCGAGTTTTTAAAATCAAATCTTTAACAAAAGGATTTCAACGTGCTAATGGCAAAAATAATCAAGGTAAAATAACTGTAAGACACCGAGGTGGTGGACATAAACGTTTATATAGAATAATTGATTTTAATAGATCTAAAAATATAGAAGGTTATGTAATTAAGATTTTATACGATCCTAATCGTTCTGCAAATATTGCTTATATTAAAAACGATTTTAAATCTTATTTAATTTTGGCACCGGAAGGTTTACAAATTAACCAATATATAAAAAGTTCATCAAATGCTGAATTAAAAGTAGGTAATGCTTTACCATTACAAAATATACCTATTGGCAGTTTAATCCATAATATTAGTTTATATCCCCAATCAAGAGGAAAATTAATAAGAAGTGCTGGTACATCTGCACAATTAATTCAAAAAATTAATAATAAATATGCCAGAATTCGTTTAAATTCAGGTGAATTAAAATTAATATTATTAACTTGTTATGCTACACTAGGTATAGTTTCTAATATTAATCATAAAAAAATTAAATTAGGTAAAGCTGGACGTTCACGTTGGTTAAATAGACGACCTTCTGTACGTGGAGTAGCAAAAAATCCTGTAGATCATCCACATGGTGGTGGTGAAGGTAAAACAAGTGGTGGACGACCTTCTGTAACACCTCAGGGTAAAATAACTAAAGGAAAACCTACACGTAATAAAAAAAAAAAATTAATTATTCAATAAATTATGTCTAGAAGTAAATATAAAGGTCCATTTTTTAAAGTTAATTTATTAAAAAAAAAAAAACAATGGATGAAAATAAATAATAAAAATTTAACAATATTACCTGAATATGTTAATCATTCTGTAAGTGTTTATAATGGTAAAATTTTTATTAATTTAGAAATAAATGATAAAATGATTGGTTTTAAATTTGGTGAATTTATTAATACACGAAAAAAACATATATATAAAAAAAAAAAATAAATTATGGGTCAAAAAATTATACCAATTAGTTTAAGATTAAATAAAAAAAAAAATTGGAGTTCAAAATGGATTGTTTCTAATGATGAATATTCTAATTTATTACATTTTGATTTAGAAATTAAAAAATATTTTGAAAATATTTTTAATTATAAAAATTTAAAATTAATAGATATAAATATAATAAAAACATCAAATAATATTAATGTATATCTTTATATACAAAAAAATGCAAAAAAATATTATAAATTATCTTATAATAAAATTATTAATCATTTAAATTTATATTATCCTAATAATAATATTAAATTATTTATCAAAAATATTCAATTTTTTGAATTTATTCAATTACGAAAAAATTTAAAAAAAATTTTTGATAAAATTAAAAAAAATAATAAAATTGATAAAAACGTAAAAAAAATGATTTATAATTTTAGTTATGCTTTTTATACAAAAAATATTAATATTATAACATATTATATTAAACAAACATTAGAAAGAAAAAAAACACATAAAAAATTTATCAATAATATTGATAATATGCTTCAAGAATTTTTCAAAATATTTTCTAATTTTGTTGGATATCGTTTACAATTTAAAGGTCGTTTAAATAAATCAAAACGTAAAAAAAAAATGGTTTTTCAAAAAGGAAAAGTGCCATTAAATACCTTAGAATATGATATTAAATATCACTTTAATGAATTTAAAACTCCATCAGGTATTTGTAGTATTAAATTATGGATTTTTTTTAAACCTTTAAAAATAACATTAAATTCTAAATTTTTAAAAAAAAAAAAAATTAAAAAATCTTAATTATGTTATTTCCAAAAAAAACTAAATATAAAAAACAATTTAAAGGTAAACTTGTAGGTAAAACAACAAAAGGTAATAATATTGTTTATGGTAAATATGCAATTAAGGTTTTAGAAGAAACACGCTTAACTTCAAGACAAATAGAAGCAACTCGTAGAATAATTATTCGAAAAATGAAAAGATTAGGATTTTTATGGATTAGAGTTTTCCCGGATATTCCTGTAACTACAAAACCTACAGAAAATCGTATGGGTAAGGGAAAAGGTACTGTTTCCTTTTTGGTAGCTAAAGTTAAAAAAGGTCAGATTTTATATGAAATTAGTGGTATTTCATTAGAAAATGCAAAAAAAGTTTTAAAAGCAGGTTCAAATAAATTACCTGTTAAAACAAAATTTATTTATAAATAATAAGGCTTATAGTTTAATTGGTTAGAGCATACCGCTCATAACGGTATAGTTGTAGGTTCAAGTCCTACTAAGCCTAATTAAAAATATTTTATTTTAAATGAAAAAATTAAAAAAAAAAAAAATTAATAATTTACTAAACTATCAACAATTTTTAAAAAATAATTATTTAAAAAATAAAAAATTTAAATTAAAAAACATTTTATTTGAAAATCAAATTTTATATAATAATTTAAATTTAGAATCATATGTAATTGAATTTAATAATTATGAAAATATTTATTTACCTTTTACTTTAATAAAAATAGATGAAATTTCAACAATTAATATAAAATATGAAAATGTTATATTATTTAATTATGATTTAAATTATAATATATTAAATCAATTTAATAAAATAATGTTTCAACATATTCTAGAAAAAAATAATAATTTAATAAAAGGTCGTTTATTAGGCGGAAATTGGAATAATAAAAAAATTTTTATTTCAATTTTAGGTTTTATTTTTTCTATGAAACCTATTAATTTAAATAATGCTTTAAATTATAAAAAAAAAATTTATTTTAATAAATATAATAAAAAAGGATTTTATAAAAAAAAAATTAATTCTACACGATTAATTAATTGTTATAAATTAAAATATTTAAATTTTAAAATAAATAATTTAAATATTTTAAATAAAAAAAAAAAAGAATTTTCAAGATTATTATATATTCAAACTATTATTCAAAATCAAAAAATAAAGAATAATAGTTTAAAATAAAAAAAAAGTGTTCTTTCAAGAAAAATATATGTTAAAGAAGTAAAATTTTTAAATAAAATTATGCCACAATTCGATCAATTTTCATTTTTTAATCAAGTTTCATGGTTTTTATTTTTTTTTTTTAATTTTTATTTTTTTATTACTTATTTTTTTTTACCTAAAATTTGTTATAATTTAAAATTTAGAAAAAAAAAAATAATTTTTGATGAAAAAAAAAAAAATCAAATTAATTTTGAAAAAAATAATATTATATTTTTTTTTAATAATTCTTATAAAACTTTTTGTTTTAATTTTGAATTATTTATTACTAAAAAATTATCAATTTATAAAAAAAATCAAGAAATTAAAATACAAAAAACTCCAATTTTTAATACTTTATTAAAACAAAAAATTAATATTTTTTTAAATCAAAAATTTTTATTATTTAAAAAAATATTTATAACAATTAATTAAATTTTTAATTAATTGTTAAATAAGTGTATAGCTCAGTTGGTAGAGCACCGGACTTTTAATCCGATGGTCTTGGGTTCAAGTCCCAATACACTTATTGGGGATATATTTCAACTGGTAGAAAATATGTTTTGCAAATATAAGGTTATCGGTTCGAATCCGATTATCTCCACATTTATTTTTATTATACATAATTTTATGCAAAAAAAAATGAAAAAAAATATTAAACAACGTTATTTATTTAAAAATTTCGAAAAAAATAGATTAACATTAAAAATTCTTTCAAAAAATTTAAATATTAAAAAAGATTTAAGATGGAAATTACAACAAAAATGGTTTTTTTTCCATCAAAATTCATCAATTACTAGAATTAAGAATTTATGTGTTTTAACTGGACGTTCTAAAAGTATTTATCGTTTATTTAAAATTTCTAGAATTCAATTACGTAAATTAGCATCAAAAGGATTTTTACCTGGTGTTTCAAAATATAGTTGGTAAATTTTATTATGATTATAACAGATACTCTTTCAAATTTATTTTCAAAAATAAAAAACGGTTACTTAGCAAAAAAATCAAAAATAGTACAGCAAAAATCAAAACAAAGTATAAATATTTTAAATATTTTAGTTAAAGAAGGTTTTATAAAAAGTTATAAAATAAATTCAAAAAATCAACTAGATATTTATTTAAAATATAAAAAAAATAAAGCAGTTATAACTGAAATAAAACGTTTATCAAAACCAGGAAAACGTTTATATATAACAAATAAAGATTTATACAAAAAAAAAACAGGATTTTATATTATTTCAACATCTATAGGCATTTTAACAGATTTACAAGCTAAAAAATTAAATGTTGGTGGTGAATTAATTTGTAAAATTTTTTAACAATTAAAATTATGATTAAAATATTAAAAAAAAATATTAAATTAAAAAATAAAAATTTTTTTAAAAGTTCTTTAGGAAATATTAAACTTTTTTTTATAGATAAAACTTTTATTTTCCAAAAAGATATAAAAATTTCTAATAAAGATAAAACAATTTTTTTTGAAACATCTTTAGGTTTATTATCTTTAACATTTATTGATAATATATATTTTTTTATTAAAAAAAATAAATTATTAATAAATGTTAATATAAATAAAAATAAAAAAAGTATTTTAAATTTATATAATAAGTTAATTAAAATAAAAATAAAAGGTGTTTTACAGGGTTTTAAAATTAGTTTACTTTTAAAAGGTATAGGTTTTAAAGCTTTTATTGAAAATAATAATTTAATTTTAAAATTGGGATTTAGTCATAATATTATTATACCAATTCCTTCAAATATTGAAATTATTAATCAGACAAATACTTTAATTTTTAATAGTATAGATTATATTTTTTTAAATCAATTTGTACATTATATTAAAAATCATAAAAAACCTGAACCATATAAAGGGAAGGGTTTATTATTAAAACATGAAAAAATTTTACAAAAAGAAGGTAAAAAAAGTAAAAAATAATTAAATATGATACAGAAAAATAAAAAAAATAATAATAATATTTTATTAAATTTATTATTTAAATCAAAAAATATGTATGGAGAATCTTTAACTTATACAAATAAAGAAATATTACCATTTATATATGGGAGTCGACATAATTATACGATAATTAATTTAAAAGATGTTGCATTTTTTTTAAAACGTATTTTTAAATTAATAAAATATATGATACAAAAAAATGAAAAAATTTTAATAATAGGAAATGCTAATGAAGTTCAATTTTTATTAACTTCATCTTTTGTAAAAAAAAATCCTAATATTATTTTTTTTAATAAAGAATGGATAAATGGCTTAATTACTAATAGAATTATAGATACAACATTTAATAAAATAATTAATTATTTACTTAAAGAAAATGAAATAAAATTGATTTTAATAATTAAAAGTTCAATTAAAGATACTTTCTTAAATCAAGAACTTTCTGTTTTAAAAATCCCAACTATTTCATTAATAAATACAAGTCAAATAATAAAAAATATAGATTATCCAATAATAATAAATTCTAGAAATACTCAATCAATATATACTTTAATGTATTTATTACGTAAAATATTTTAATAAATAATATGAATAAATTAAAACCAAGAAATAAAATATGTTTTCAAAATAATAGAAACATTCATAAAAATTTAAACTTATTGAAATTAAAATCAAAAAAATGGAATTTATTTAAAAAAAAATTAAGATATCGAAAAGAAATAAAACCTGAAAAACGGAAAAAATTTTTTCAAAAAAGATTATTTGAAAAACAACAATTTCGAAATTTTTATGGATGTATTCATGAATATCAATTAAAAAATTTATTTCAAAAATTATCAAAAAAAAACAATAAAATAAATATATTTAAAAAATTTGTTATTTTATTAGAAAGTCGTTTAGATATAAATCTTGTAAGATTAAAATTAGTAAAAACAATTTTTCAAGCAAAACAATTAATTAATCATAAAAAAGTTAAAATTAATAATAAAATTATAAGTAAACCTAATTTTATATTACAAAAAGGTGATATTTTCCATATTATTAAATAAATATAAATATGCAAAAAAAAAAAAAAAATTATCAAAAATATAATAAATATAATAAACAACATTTTAATCAAAAATATAATAAATATCCATATTTTTATAAAAGAAATAATAAATATTCTTATAAAAATAATATTTATTATATTTTAGGTGAAAAAAAACCATTAAAACCTTTAACAACTGCATATTTACATAGAAATAAAAAAATAAAAATAGGTATTTTTTTTAAAAAACCGACTTTTAAAACTATTTTATATCCTTTCTATTTAAATTTAAAATTAATTAATGAATATTTAAAAAAAAAATAAAAATTTAAACTATTTAAATGGTTTAAGT